TAAGAAAGAGATTATTCCCTGAGAGCTTGTCTAATACCACCAGTACCAGAAATGCATCTCCTTCGCCCGCGCGAGATACTTCTATGCCAGCCGGGAATGTGAATAACGGCTCTGCTATGAAAGAAAGCGGCAGACAGACAAATTTGGCCGGTATTCCCTAATGAGTGGCTTTAGGAGATTAGGGTCCCCCCAACTATTCTCCACCCATCTGCGGAGGGTTTCCGTATCCGTCTCCGCGGAGATCTCCAGATCGGTAAGACATTATCGCCTTCGCGGCACTGGAGTATATTTCCGTCATTTCCGGAAAGTACACGGCTTTCCCCTTTTCACAATGTTCGTGAAGTTGCTCACGAATCAAAGTGTGAATGTCCCTTCGAAGTGCCGCACGCTCTTTTTGATCAGGAGCGGGGTGGGCAACTTCCGTCGGTGCTGGCGCCTGCGGCAGCGCCTCTGGAGCCGCCCCCTGTTCTGGAGCCAGCGGGTTCTGAATGACCTCCCTCTCACGGTTAAAAAATGGATGTTCCATCTCCCATATCGTCCATCCGAAAAACTTGTCTCAATTACAGCCAACTCCCCTGTCTGTTTCCCTATCGAACCTACTCCATTTTTTCTAGAAATGCTAACCAAGTGACACACTGGGGCCATGGGTCATGAAAGAGGTTGATCCCCATCCCCCAACACTATGTATGGCCAATGAACTCCTCGCTTTAGTCCTTCTTTGGGCTCGGGTCGATAGTAGCCGTGGTAGTAATGTCCCGGACCCGGCTACCGACCCGAGGCACCGATCGGGAAAGTCATAAAGGGACGTTAAACGTAATTCGTTAAGGGCGTTACCACAACAAAAAAACCGAGTCTTGGCAGTTCAAGTGAAAGTTTATTAGACTAGTCCCACGTTGATGGCGGGGAAATTTCCGAGAGAGCTGCTTTCGCCTCGGTAATTACCTAACGAGAGAGAGCCGATGCAAAAGTAGCCCTTTACGCGGGGGAACGCCAGACAGACAACTCTCTGCTAACTCTACCTTTTATATAGACTATATAGACTGGAAGCTAGAAAGATACTAGACTAAGGTAGAGTGCTGCTACCAGAGAAGACTGTTTCATGCTAGGCGTCCAGACCTACTATGCCCGAGCCGCATCCCCGGCACACTTGCTATATCCACAAACACTTCATCCTACCAACTATACCGGAAATAAAGCCGTTCTATAACAATTCAAGACAACAAGAAAGCAAGAAAACGATAGCGATCGCTTTGGGAGCGTCACCGGGGAGTTACGCTTTTTCTCCCGCCTCAGCTTCGCGGATGGGAGGAGGGCGAGAGCTGAGCCCGCACGCTCTATGCTTTTACCCAGCTTTCCCTCCAGTAAAAGATTAGCTCGTACCCCCTCTGTCTAGGGATTCCTGGGGCATGAGTTAAGCATATAGTTGATTGCTCTTTCTTTCGATTGAGCGTCGGTACTTTTTTAGTATCTCTCTGTAGGCGTGCAAAACAACAGAGCCACTGCTCTTCGAGGCGGTGAGGTGGACAATCCCTTACTTCAGCTTCAGAGGAGCATCTTTGCATGAATCAATACTAACTCCCCAGTCAGCTGACCCTCGATTTCGGAGATTATAGCAGAAGAACTCCATAACGGGGGGGAAGGGTTTCGCCTCGAACCCAAACGATTTCTCGTTTTTCTTCTCTTAAGATATTTCTAGTTAGGACTTGATCGAGGGATCAATTGACTCCGAAACATAAAGTAACAAGACCAGAACCCCGTGTGGACTATAAACCAACAAAAAGAAGAATGCCTTTGAGAGCCTTTCCGCTGGTTTCCTTCGTCGGCGTCATCGAACCACTGGAAATTCATCCAACTTCGATCCCCTAAAGGCAAGTGCGTAGGCTATAGAATCCCAAATAGAGCTCCTTCGGCTCTAAACAGCTACTGTGCTTATTTGGTCTATCAGCTACTCGGCCAGCTACTGACCTAATTGGGAGCTTTTCAGTCAAGGTCGTCGGATTTAGAGGTCCTTTCGCAAGGATCCAGATCATTCCATTGGGGAGAAAGCAGGAGTGATCCATATATAGATGAATAGTACCAGTGAAGTCGGACGGTGCTAGTGCTCTCACTTACGGAAAAAGGGCTCCCGCATCAGAAAGAAGAGTGGCACCTCAACCAGCCACAGCCGCATTAGCAGTTCGCGTGAAATCAGACTAAACCAAGGGCGGAGAGGCCTTAGGCCGTTAAGGTTGAGATGCCTTCAATTCAGACAAGAGATGACGCACGCTTCACAAGGAGGCTTGGAAATGGCGTACTTATTGCACCTGGCACTAAGAACTCGAGTGCCGCTGCTGCTACGGGGGAGATTTTTGAAAAGACAGGAAGCGCTATTGGACCTGTACCCTTGCCAGTTAATAGTGGAGCTTTACCCGATTCCAAAAGGGATTGATTCCCGGGAAGGCAAATGCTACCTTGACAGAAGACTTTACTAAACTTCCATAACCTTGAATGAAAAAGTAGATATTTCGATATATCATTAAGGGAAGAACTATTCCTTTACTGATTGGAATGATATTCCTTTTATTGCTTGCACCTACCAGAAGGGGGAGAGATCCAACATTACTGATATCGAGAAAGCAAGGACGCTATGAGTGCTCGCTAATGTCAGCCCTACTTCGCTATCCAAGCGGGATGAGACCTTGCGAGAGTTTCCAGATGAGCAGGAAGGGCTGGAGGACGTATTACCGGAGGAGAGGCCGTTAAGGTTGAATGGAAAGAACGAAAGCGACGTACGTACTGGATTGACCAGCGTGTGCCAACTACTCTACTTCCCTATTTCTTGCTTTTTCACCTCCCCTTATTGGTGCACTCTTTCCCCCAATTCACCGATAGACGATAGAGAAGAAAGAGATAAGCAATGACCGGACTAGACCAGGACCAAGGTTTGTTTTTATTCGTTAGCCAAGCGCGCCTATTACAGCGCCTCTATTACAGAAGGGAAAGCGATGTGCCCTTCGCCGGTTTATTCCTTCCTCGAGCAGAGCAGCAATGTGGCAGGACCTCCCCTTTCTATATATTCCAACATTTGGACTCCCCCTATTGGTCGAGTCACTTTATCCCTCTTAAAAAGTCCGGTCCTCTTGAATGTGGAATCGTTAGTGAAAGTTAGATCGTACCCAGTTGCCCGTACTTTTTTTATATAAAAAAAGTCTTCGTCGTCGTCCTACGAAGTACTTGAAGTTCATTTCGTTACCTTATTAACATTAACAAAGTAGACGAATCACTCTCTTTCTCTATTATAAAATTCGAAAAGTTGACTTCTTTTTCTTTTTCACAGCCTATATGCGTATGCGGAAAACGAGAGTCCTTACTTTTCTTTCTCTTGCCCTGACATAATTCAGGGCTATCGGTTCCGTTCTGTTCTCTCTCTCTACCTCTTTGACCTAACTTCAAAATCTTTTATGCCCGGCCATACCAACATGGGAAACCTAGCTTCCCTCCCTTTGAAGTGCATTTATCAGATCAGCTCCCCGAGTCACTAGAAAGGGGGTGAAAGGCCCACTACTTCTTCATTCATGGCCTATTTTTTTGTTTGATTGATCTCCCTTTCGTATTCATTCGACCTGAGGCAAAAGATAAGTCATACAAAGAAAGGTTCTTTCATGCAATGCATAACGGGCGGGCCTCCTATGGATTCCTCCAACTCAATGAATGAAGAGAGGAGTATGAGGTTTTTAATCTATATGAAGATTCAAACAAAAAGGAACCATATCTTACTCTTACTGAATAATCTGACTGAATGAGGAAGAGCTCTTTATGTGGTCTCACTTTACCACCATCTGAAATGCGCGAAACTTCGATTGGTGGAAGCCAGTCCATGAAGATTCTCCCTTTTCTTACGTGCAATTCCCCTCTTTCGGTAAGCATCCAGTATCTCAGCAAATGAACATTTCTCTAAGCTTATCCTGTGACTTATACGTCGTTTGAAAGCTGCTTCAAGGATCCAACGAATAGCTAAGGTTTGTTGACGATCCCTGGCTACAATCCCAGGGACATCATAAATAGTACCTGCTATTCCTACTTTTTCCACTTCGCATATGGGCTTTATATTCTCTAGGGCGTCAACCATAAGTTTGATTCCATCGCGTTCAGTTCGAGCTGGGCGATGAAAAGTTTGATAAACAATAGCACGAACTCTTGTTCTTTTACCTTCTTTCATGCGAAAGTTGACCAATTTCTTGATCAATTGTTTTTGCTCACCATCCAAGCCCCCCATATAGCTGAGAATTTCCGAGCAATTGGAAGCCGCTTTCGATGACGAGGCCGATAAATTTATATTACGCGATCCTTACTGTCCATCTTTATCAGCCAACTCCCCTGTTTCCATCTTTCCTTTCAGAGTTTACCACTCTTCATAGCTTCTTGAACTTTTTTAGGGTCTCGCTCCCTGAGAAAAAGAGTATACACTCTCGCGTCATACGGCTCCGTCCCGGAATCAGGACCTCCCCTTTCCTTTGACCAACGGGTCCTCAAACCAACCTGTCCTCCCTGCTTAACGCCCTCGGTAAGCGGTTACGCTCGTTTTGGGTCACATAAAAAATAGAGAAAGGATCTATACGTGTCTGATTCCCGGCCATTCATTCGCAAGTCACTTATAAGACGTGAGAGATGCTCTAAGTCATAACGGGGAAGGCCGGAGACCAGAGACCGGAAATCCATCTTTTTGAAAAGACAGAGATGAATGTGGACAGAGCACAGACCTCAGACCGATCGATTAAACCCATTATTGTAGACTTTCCCGGGGAAGTATTGAATTAAAGTTATTCATGTGTGCCGATTTCCTTACTCTATCAAGTAAGTAATAAATTCCTTATGGTTTACTTAAAAATGGGGATACTGGTTTCACCGTACTTATAATACATCCTTCAAACTATGCTAATTTCAGTCTATTAGTTCATAGCGAAGCTCAGCTGGAGGGACAGTCTAACATACACAGTATGTAGGACTTATACACACCTTTAGTAGTTCTCCCTGTCTTCTGCCTACCAATGGGAGAGAGAGCTTGTTGGACGGATAGAGTGAATGCGGGAATGGCATAGAGGACTGATATACTACAACAAAAAAGTAAGAAACCAAGCCTAGGGAGCCTGTGGTTGATAGTTGAAGTACTTACTATCTTTCCCAAACCCCTTGTTTTGCCTACCGACCAACACAACTCTTTCTAGCCCCTCTACGCTTACCAACGCCTGCATTCCTTTGATTGCTTGTTGTACTCCTTCTACCATATTCCTTTGTCTTTGCACCTCAGTCCCGGATCGACTAGTTGTCTTCTTTGCTATAGCTTGAATCCGTGATCGACCTAACATAAGTCTTTTGTTTGCTGGCTTGAGTCCGCGTGATTTATCTATCTTATTAGTTGCGCCGAATCCCTACTTCTTGTTGCTAGCAAATGATAAAAGAATAAGTCTTTGACTGTGACAGCGACCGAAGACCAAGCGTTGCGGAATGTTAGCCAACAAGTGACTTCCTAGCTGCTGCTTGATCTATCTCATTAACTGCAGAATCCCCATGAGTGTACTTCCTGCTAGCAAATGGGAAAAGACTACTTCTTGGACTGTGGCCGACACCAGAGAAGAAACATTAGAGATTTGCTAAGCGAACGAGGCTGAAAGCGCTTCTCCTAGCTTGATCGTTGTCTTTTTTATTAAAAAAGCAGCCTGACAACTATGCTCCTATTCCCTTGCTTTATTACACCGATTACTGCAGATGAAGCGAAGGACATCGATTATCTATAACGAATATTCGACGTCGACGGATAGGCGTTCTACTGCGCCATCTCTTAGCCTTTCTCCCCCTCTATTGCCGGTAAGAAAGGAGACTAGGACTTCCATAAACTAAAGAAAGAGAGGGATGGGGTGACAGAATTAGCTTGCGAGCTAACTGTATCGGATGAAATATCAGTCCTCTTTGCCTATCCTGTTGATTGCACGATTGAGTAGCTAGACTGAACGACTGACTGTCTACGCTGTTAACGGAGCGATTGCCTGATGTCGGAGTGAAGTTGCTTTCCTTGCGGCGATATAATGAATGCGATTTGCTGTGCGATTGAATTCAGCGAGAGCGATTCACTTGTTCCTGTTCTCTTTCGTATCAAATAGGGATATCTTTCCTATCCTCTCACTTCGTTCGAGCCACTACGTTCCTTGCCTGCACGAATTCCTGTACTTCTTTTATTATTCTTATAAAATAAGTCATTTTTCTGCCCTTAGGAATATCATATTCGAAAAGATATGTTTCAACTCTTAACGAATAGAATGACTGCTTTTATAACTTATTATAATACAATGTATCTACCGTACCCTCTTCCGGTGATTAGTAGAGATGATTCATAGCTACGGGAACTACCATCGGAACCCATATATCCTCTGATCGGGCGAGTCGGCTCTAGTCTTCCCAGGTTGGGTAAGAAAATCACTGGGGGCTAGTCGGTCTGTCTTCGCCACGGAAACAACCAATTGATCGGGAAAACTCAATCAACTTACTGGTTCTTGAGAGCACAACCTGGAGCAAAGAAAATCCTCTGAACTTCAGTCAGATCTTTCTTTCTCTGAGAGCGAGGGTTGTAGGTGTAGAAGCAGTCTTGTAGCCTTTAGTCGGCTAAGAGCCATTTCGGTATCGTGCTAGTAAGGTAAGCGGCTTGGCAGCTGTCGATTCTGTTAGCATCCCAAGTCTTGGATGTTTCTGTCTCTAAGCGTGTGATAGATTGATTCTCAAAAGGCTTGGAAAAATCCCTCTATTCCAATATCTCATGTTCTGGCGAATCAATAATATTCTTCATAGTCTTCACCTCTCGGTAAAGCCGCTTTTCCTTTTCCCTGGACCGTTTCACTAAGCTCTTCGAACCGGAACCGGAACTGTAAACTAAGCCCTGTGATTCATAATCTAATGAGTTGCCGTCAAAGGAAGAGTCGGAGGGAGGACCCGACCCGTTCCCCCGCGAGGTTTGGCTATGCTCCATAACTGGCTTCTCGGAGAAAGAATGTAGCCGGCTTTGAAGCCGTGACCGCACCATGGCCTGATAAGATCGGTCCTAGCATGGTTTGCTAAGCATGGTGTTAGCATGGCGTTCCAAGACCAAACCTGATGTGTTCTCTTCATATTGTTAACAAAAAAAGAAAGAAAAGAAGGGCGGTGAAGGGACGAAGTAACTTGACCGATAGGTCAAGGGACAAGCCCTTGCGACGTTTCTTGACAGGCCTGGAGATAAATAGTATCGTATTTAAAAAACTCTAACTTATGTAAGTATAATTAATAAAAATTGTAAATGGTTTACCTCTTTTAATTATGTTTAAAATCTCTATCCACAAATTTAAGATAAAGTAAAATCAAATAGAATGCCCCTACCCTATTTACCAGTATAAGATTCATGAAAAGAGTCAGACAACAGTCCCCCTTGTTAGTAGCTAGCTATTATTTGATAGTATATGAGTAGAACTGAAATTCTAAGCGCTCCTAGCTCAGAAACCACACAAAGACAAACACATGGAGATCCAGTCCAACTCATAAATCATAGACTAACCAAAGAAAGCACATGGGGATATGGGACGCGTGTTTGGAAAGGAATCGGCTGAATATTATTTCTGTCTCCCGCCTGACACAGTTTGACAGGCGGTGATACCTGATTGGCTCAAAATCTATAGTTGTCGAAATAATATCAAGCACGCGGGAAGAAAGCAAGCGTCTGGTCAGATCAATCAAGAGATAGTGGTTCGGCCAAACATCTTTTTCCTAAGCTAGGACGGAGCTGTCGAGTGACGATTGGCCGAGGGGTTTATCCTAAGGGAGTAGCTGGGTACAAATAGGCCGGTTAAAGACGAGTAGGCAAGGTACGACGAAGCCCGCGGGGTGACACATGGTTGTACTGGTCAGCTTTGGGCTGGAGATTGACGATTGACTGAGCGTGCTTTGGCAGCTCGTGGTGGAGTACTCTCTGACGGATTCGCTCTATTATTGCCTCCTCTTCTTGAGGGAGTGATCGGGATTAAGCCGCGTGGCGATACCCGCGAAAAACAAAGGACTATTCGCTCTTTGGGGTGGGCCTTTCGTACTCAGAAAGGACAATGATTTTTGCACTAAAATCTAGTGGATGGGGTTCCATATTCATGAAAAGCCAGGTTTGAACCATCTTACTCCACTAAGACTACCTTTCTTACTAATAAAATAATAAGAAAGAGTTAAGGGCTTCCAAGGCCTATAAATAGAAGCTTCTTTCAGCTCTATTTTGCAAAGGAATTTATTACTTACTTGATAGAGTAAGGGAGGAAAAAAAAGCTTTGAGTGTAGCCATGGATCCTTTTACAAGACTTGAAAGAATTCCGCAAGAAATCTCTCAAGTGGAAGAGGAGAAGCTCGAATGGGAGCAAAGGCTAGGTCTGTTCTGGGAGCATCCGCCTCTTCTCGATCCGGAGGCCGTAGGAAGAGCGATGCAATTGATCCGGGACCACATTCGCCGTCTGGAAGACAGGAAGAGGGCCCTCCTCGACGAACAAAGAGAGCTCATTGTGCGGGCCGCCACCCTCGGTGACCGGAGAGACTAGAACCGTCGACTTTTTTTAGTTTAAATTAAATAAGTGTCTGTTGTTTTCATGTCTGGTCTTCTTTGTCTTTTTTTAGTGGAGATCTACTCTGGTGCCTACTGGAGATAGACTCCTATCTATGCTTTGTTTGGTTTTATTTGTTATGTTTGCGGCCCTGCTTATGTTAATTTAATATAATAATAAAGACTTTTTCGTAAAAATGTGCTGAAAATTCATGTGAAAGTTGAAATAATGTTTACTACTTATTAATGATGCGCTAATATAATAATTAATAAAGACTCTTCGACTAAGACATTGACTTGATTTTAAGACTGTTCACATTTCACTGGACAGGTTCGAGACTCTCTTCCCTTCGCGTACTCGTATGTTCTTTTCCCACTCCCCTCGCTCTACTAATTGGTATGATGACCAGTAAGAGAAAAGTCATATTAGCCAGAGCACCCTAAACCGGCAACCAAGCAACTGCACCAGAAGCCTCTTCATAATCATAAATAGGATAAACTGTTGGAACACATTACAATAGGTCCGCAGTCGTATCTAGTCCAAATTGAGTGATTTGCTTTAGGGGTCGACAAATCCAGCTTCTCACAATCCTTCCCGGCTCCTTAACGACTATGCGCCAAAGCACTACTTGCCCAAGAAAGGAAAACTAGGCGAAATGGCTAGCAAGACAGGAAAGCAGTCAAGCAAGAGGGTAATCCGGATTAAAAGCATTCTCCTACTGCTACTCCTACTAAAACTGCTACAGAGAGAAAAAAAAAAAGAAAAAGGAAAAGAGAGTGATTAGACAGGAAGAAGGGAGAAGAGAAGACAGTTCGAGCAGAATCATAAGAAGAAGGTAAGGGTTATGCCAAGGTGCCAAGCTAAAGGTCCCCGGGCAAAGAGAGGATTCCTATTGCCGGCTAAGACCGGTATGCCGACAACAGCGCCCAAACCGCAATAAATGCTGGCAAGGACGGCCGAAGCTATGGCTACTCTCTTTCCCTGCACCAAGAACCCGGCCATGACGAATGTTTCCGAGCGAATGACGTTGCTGCGGTTATTCGGGAGTACAAAGCGGCTCAACCAAAGAGCCAAGAATGCGGCTAAGTCGTCTCACTTGAGAATTCCGGTCTTCGAGGCCGCTCCTCACACTCGGAAATCTCTGAGTCGGCGAATCAACTTCATTCGGTGAATCGACTTCTTTCTTTAATATGACTATTACTGTATGGATTAGGGGCTACACTAGCCACGTAGGGATTGGCGGGTATTCACTCAAAAATCATTTCATTTTCAATTTTAATAAGGCTATTTGCCTTATGACTCCCAACCTAAGCTTTCAGGAAAGTCAGGACAAGGACTATAAACGATTGTAACAGAGACAACCCCGCATTCTCTTAGCTATATGCTAAACACTAGTCTTTGCCTTTCATCGCTGCGTTCCT